TCGGATTTTTAATGTATTTCATCAATCTAAGTGGAATAAGCAAACTGGATTCCTTGTTGGTTAGTCAAATTCCAACGAAAACCACATAATTGAAAGAAATGAAATGTCCGAATTTGAGATTTATATGATCAATAAACTAAGGTTTTGTTGTTATCGACCATGGAATTCGACAGAAGCAATGAGAAATAGATACGAATAAAGCAGGATTAAGGGGGGAAATAAAAAAATAGTAGAGAAAATTTATACAAAGTTATATACAAATCACTACCCCCCCCTTGGTATTTCTTTAATTGAATTTCGTTTGATTAGGTCGAAGTTCCTTAAAAATTTCTGCCTTCTTTAAAATATCCTGAACAGTTCCTGTAGGTTGAGCACCCTTTTCAAGGAAATATAGAATAGCAGGAACATTTAAATAAGTTTGATTCTTCAGTGGATCATAAAAACCCACTTTTCGAAGATCTTTTCCTTCTCTTCGGGATCGAACATCAATTGCAACGATTCGATAGACGGCTCATTGGGATAGATGTAGATGAACAATACCCCCCCTAGAAACGTATAGGAAGTTTTCTCCTCGTACGGCTCGAGAAAAAATGATTTGATTCGAAGTTTTGTCTATGTATGGAATTCTAATAAATGACAAATGAGCCTATAAAATCAATTAGACTATGATTTAAGTCTTTTTTTTTCTTCTTCCTTCCTGAAAATGAAAAAGAAACCATTCGTACTCATAACTCAAGTTGGATAACTCTCAACTAGCTTAAAGGAAAAAATCTTTAATAAATTTCATTTATTGAGTGGTCTTTACCCCCTTTTGTTTGTCTCGTTTAAAATTCTATTTTGATTCTTCAGTCTGATCCAGTTATTGAGACTATCGAGACAATTAAAATGGTGTTTCCTTGTTCTGGGATCCTTTATCTTTGTTTTAAATCATTGGGTTTAGACATTACTTCGGTGCTTCTTAATCCTTTCAAAATGGCAGCAACATACCCTTTTTTGTGATTTCTCTTTCTATCAAAGAATCCTACGGACAGTTGATTCCCGCGTGATACACTTTGGATCGAAAACGTTTGATCAATTCCAACAGGTTTTGCTTTTGAATTGGAAACTTACTCAAATTAAATTGGATCCTTTCCATTTCTATCTCGAAGATATATTTACGAAGTTGTTCCAATTTATTGATTGGCATTAACCCTAGATCCTTGCCCCCGAGAAATGAATTAATCCTTTCTACTCGAGCTCCATCGTGGACTATTTACAACCCAACAAAAAACAAAAAACGAAGGGTTCGAGTGGAACAGAACAAATGATGTCGAGCCAAGAGCACCTTCATTCCTATATAAATATAAAATAGCGGATGTAAAAATCCACAACGGATCTGTCCTTCAAGTCGCACGTTGCTTTCTACCACATCGTTTCAAACGAAGTTTTACCATAACATTCCTCTAATTTGGAACCGGTATGGAATTGATTCAATCATGGAATCATGAATAGTCATTGGTTCGCTTGTACATAGACATCGCGTAATCTATACTTTTTCTTCTATATATGATATGTGTAAAGATTTTTCTGAAGAAGTCTTAGCAAGACACCATCTTTAACATATATATATAAAGAAATAGAAATAGATAAACGAATAAATAAGTTTTTTTTTAGTCTGCTACTTCAAGTGACTCAATAGGATAGATTGACCTATTTCCTACTTTTTGAGTACCAAAGATTCAACTTACAAGGAATCATTCAAAATAGTTATTAAAACTATTTCGAATGGAAAAAGGTTCCTATTTAGACATCATTAAAAGATAAGTCTTTTTTTTTTATTGACCCATCACTGATTTCAAATAGATAAATAGATCACAGAAAAGAAGAAAGAAATCCCATTTTTTTTTCATGAGATGGATAAAAAAACTGATGTAAGGTAAGATTTGAATCTTTATTCTTTTCATCTGATTGCGAAAATCAAAATCGAAAAAATCGAGAGGGGTTTTCGTATCTATCAGATAGACTGAACAATTGTCACTGTTATAGATATTCTATAATACTTAATTTAACTAATTTTAGTTTAAAAAATTTACGGGATCCCAAACCTTTTTCACAAAAACCGAAAGACTATTGTCATTGAAATAGAACGATACATATAAGCTAAACATTTCCTCATTTTATATGTATTTTGTTTAACATGGGGTTGAGTAATATTTCAATAATTGAATCTTGTCATAAAGTGAATAAAAGGGATAGGATAAATAACCCCTGCCTCAATCCAATCGTTACATAGATTTACAATTCTTCATTATAGCCAAACAAAAAAAAATACCTAAATAAAATAAAAAAAACGAGATTCAAAGAAAATACATCGATTCCATAACATATATAAATATGTTATTTGATCATTTGTTAATGAGATTTGGACAGATACAGATATTTAAATTAATACTGATTATCTCCTATCCACTCCCCTATTCTTTCTATGGGAATGATAGAGAAAAAAAAAGGAATCCCGATCCGGTATGGGAAATGACTTGTCTAGTTACAAAGACAAACAATAAGTCCAAATTTAGTCAAGCTTTAGTCTAACCCACTAAGAGACTTTAGTCCTATTGATTGAATTGAATTAGTACCAAGAACTCGCTCTTGTTTCGAATTCAGAGATCTCGAGAAAAATCTAATTAGTAATTAGACTCCCTCATTTACGGGATAAATAATAAGAGATAGGGAATATAGATTCTTTTGCATCTCGATTCAAAATACATCCATCGTAACATATGATGAAAAGCCCACCCAACTTTTTTGAATTCAAACTCTTTTGTTTTGATCCATGTTTTCATCTTACCTGATAAAAAATAGATTCAGGTCCAGATGCGTGTCATTTGAACTCGATTCAGTTCAGTTTGTGAAAAAGATATGATTCATATAAGATAAAAAAGAATCACATTCCATCTAAAATTAGACTTTAAACAGAAAGTTGTTCAAGAAAACAATCTTTATTCGAAAATTCTAAAAAAATGGATATGGCTCTGGGACGGAAGGATTCGAACCTCCGAATAGCGGGACCAAAACCCGTTGCCTTACCACTTGGCCACGCCCCATTATCAATTTTGAATCTAGACTAAGAAACAATAATATTGTTATTGGTTGTTTGTCAACTCCAGTCCAAATATCTATAGAATAGATTATTACTAGGATTTTAATCCATATAGATATAGAATTCAACTTAATTTATTGATCATTACATATAATTCAATTAAGATATTGTATGAAAGTATGATTTCTTCTATTCTCCTTTGAGAATTGGAGGATTTTTGATTGGGTGGGTTCAAAGAAAAAGAAGGATTTTTTGTATACCTTACTTCCTTTCTTCCTTTTTCCTTATATCAATAACTCAATCAAAATGCAATTATCTCCAAGAACAAAATGTCTGTTATGCTTAATATCTTTAGTTTGATCTGTATTTGTCTTAATTCTGCCCTTTATTCGAGTAGTTTTTTCTTCGGCAAATTGCCCGAAGCCTATGCTTTTTTGAATCCAATCGTAGATGTTATGCCAGTCATACCTGTGTTTTTTTTTCTCTTAGCCTTTGTTTGGCAAGCTGCTGTAAGTTTTCGATGAGATCCTTAATAATATCCTAGAAAATTCATGATTTCTTCGAGAAAAAATTCTCTAACAATTGATAAAATCAGATAAGTTTTAGAGTCTCAACCCTCGATTCACACATTGAAATTCTTGGATAGTCGCCATAAATCCGGCTTACCCCATTTCCTCCTTTTTTTTGACCCCTTTCCAGTGAAAGACCCTAACCCTATTATATTAGGGTCTCCCACAATATCGAATTTGGATATGAAAGAAATTTTTGTTAATGAAAAACTCTTATTCCAAATGAATTTCTGACAATTCATTTCTATTTCTAGAAAAACCTCATTTCTTGGTGTCAAAATAGGATATGTGGTAGAAAAATGGAAGATCTATTCTCTTTTTTTTTTCCAAAAAAATCATCTTGGAGATTGTGTAATGCTTACTCTGAAACTCTTCGTTTATACCGTAGTGATATTTTTTGTTTCTCTCTTCATCTTTGGATTCCTATCTAATGATCCAGGACGCAATCCTGGACGTGAAGAATAAAATCCAAAGGGTTTTTCCTTGGTTAATTTTCCAATTTTCTTAGGATTTTATCTATTCCACACGTTTAACTAAGATTTTAAAAATTGGAAAAATAAATAAATAAATCAAGTCATCAACGGAACCGGAAAGAGAGGGATTCGAACCCTCGGTACGAATAACTCGTACAACGGATTAGCAATCCGACGCTTTAGTCCACTCAGCCATCTCTCCCAATTGAAAAAGAGAATTACTACATTACACATAATGTAAGGAGTCTTTCTTTCTCTATTCTATAGAGATATACAAATCGGGAATTTCTTTTAGATTAGATAAAGATAAAGGAAGGGCTCGAACGAGCCTATAAATAAAAAAGAAAATAAAAATAAAGAAAAAAAAAAGAAGACATCTTTGTGTTGATTTTGTTTGAAAGGCCCTTCTTATTCTGATGGCCTGGCCTGGTCAGTACCTAGCCGGGCCCCTTTTTTTGTTCCAACGAATTATAGATAAATAATGATTTATTTGATTTGAAAACAAAAATGCTTGTTATTTATTATATTCAATTGAATCTAAAATATTCAAGCAACAACAAAAAGAAGAAAGACTATTTACATTCTTTTTATTTTTCTATTTGAATTTTAGTTTCATTTTCGGAACTAAAAAAGAAACTATCGATTTTTCCACAATGCATTTTTCTGTTATGATTTTAGTGTTTTTTGTGATCTGTAGCTATCAAAACTTCTTCAGCAAAAGATAAAACTTTAGTTATTTAATTTAACTAAAATAAACCCTCCTTTCAGAATCTCATTAAATTGTAAATCCCCCCCCCACGAAAAATTTCAACACTCTAATTTTGATGATTCTTTGATGATCCAATCCTATCTTGATCATGCCCAATTACCCTGTTCGAC